TCGCGAGGAGCTGGATGAGAAGAAACTCTCATGTCCAGTTCTGGAGTAGAGATGGAATTGAGAAAGAACCATCAACTATAACCCCAAAAGAACAAGATTTAGTAAACAACATAGAGGAAGAATGAAAGGAATATCTTATCGAAGTAATCATATTTGTTTCGGTAGATATGCTCTTCAAGCACTTGAACCCGCTTGGATCACATCTAGACAAATCGAAGCAGGGCGCCGAGCAATGACACGAAATGTACGTCGTGGTGGAAAAATATGGGTACGTATATTTCCAGACAAACCTGTTACAGTAAGACCCACGGAAACCCGTATGGGGTCGGGGAAAGGATCCCCCGAATATTGGGTAGCTGTCGTTAAACCCGGTAGAATACTTTATGAAATGAGTGGAGTAGCCGAAAATATAGCTCGAAAGGCTATTTCAATAGCGGCGTCCAAAATGCCTATAAGAACTCAATTCATTATTTCTGGATAGGAATGTAGAACCAAAGGAAAGAAATCTTGGATAAAAAAAACAATTGCAGGTTTTCTTTTTTTTTTTTGACTTCGTCCTTTGCTTTACTTTACATCAAACATTAAAAAAAAAGATTCAAAAAATGATATGATTCAACCTCAAACCCATTTGAATGTAGCAGACAATAGCGGGGCCCGAGAATTGATGTGTATTCGAATCATAGGAGCCAGTAATCGCCGATATGCTCATATTGGTGACATTATTGTTGCTGTGATCAAGGAAGCAGTACCAAATATGCCTCTAGAAAGATCAGAAGTGATCAGAGCTGTAATTGTACGTACTTGTAAACAACTCAAACGTGACAACGGTATGATAATACGATATGATGACAATGCTGCAGTTGTCATTGATCAAGAAGGAAATCCAAAAGGAACTCGAGTTTTTGGTGCGATCGCCCGGGAATTGAGACAGTTAAATTTTACTAAAATAGTTTCATTAGCACCTGAAGTATTATAAGATGAGATGAAACCGCGATATAGTGATAGTATTTAAATAAAAGGGATAAATATCAATTTAGTAGAGTATTTAAATAAAAGGGATAAATATCAATTTAGTAGAGTATGTCTCATGTATATACTTTTAATAATTTTCATAAAAAAAAAAAGAACATGTTGATTATATCAAAAATTCGGAAGCAACAAAATTTTGAGTTTATCATGGGTAAGGACACTATTGCTGACATAATAACTTCTATACGAAATGCTGACATGAATAGAAAAGGCACGCTTCGAATAGCATCTACTAACATCACCGAAAACATTGTTAAAATACTTTTACGAGAGGGTTTTCTCGAAAACGTAAGGGAACTTGTGGAAAACAACAAATATTTTTTGGTTTTAACCCTACGACATCGAAGGAATAGAAAAGGAGCATATAGACCTATTTTAAATTTAAAACGAATCAGTCGACCCGGTTTACGAATCTATTCTAACTATCAACGAATTCCTAGAATTTTAGACGGGATGGGGATTGTAATTCTCTCTACTTCTCGGGGTATAATGACAGACCGAGCGGCTCGACTAGAAAGAATCGGCGGAGAAGTTTTGTGTTATATATGGTAATTCTTCTGCGATACGAATTCTATCCGGAACTTCCTATTTGTGAAAAAAAAAAACGAAAAAAAAAATCAAGTTGTCTAATAACGCTCCTCCTACATTAGTTGATACTTCAAGGGGGGTTTGCCTGGAATGAAAGAAAAAAAGAAAAAAAATGGATTCAGCAAGGTTTAATTTATGAATCACTTACCAATGGTATGTTCCGGGTTCTTTTAGAGATCCTTTAGATAACGAAGTCAGATTTGAAGTTATGTTTCAGGAAGGATCCGACACAGTTTTATACATATACTACCAGGAGATAAAGTCAAAATTGAAGTAAGTCGTTATGATTCAAACGGACGGTGTATAATTTATCGACTCCACAACAAGGATTCGAACGATTAGATGATTTTTCAACATTCCTTTCATGGGGATACAATTCGCGGTTCAAAAATTTCAAGAAACCTAGTTTCTTCCAATAAGTAGATTCGAAATTCAGTTACGGAATAACAACTATGAAAATAAGGGCCTCCGTTCGTAAAATTTGTGAAAAATGTCGACTGATCCGCAGAAGGGGACGAATTATAGTAATTTGTTCCAACCCGAGACATAAACAAAGACAAGGATAATCTTTCGAAAATGGACTCTATAAAAGAACCGATGAACACATCAAAATAAAAGATCGGTTTTGAGATGAAATGGATATATCCATATATCTCTGACTTATATTTATGAAATGATAAAATATGGCAAAATCTATACCAAGAAGTGGTTCACGTAGGACTGGACGGATTGGTTCACGTAAAAGTGCACGTCGAATCCCCAAGGGCCTTATTCATGTTCAAGCAAGTTTCAACAACACCATTGTGACTGTTACAGATGTACGGGGTCGGGTAATTTCTTGGTCCTCGGCCGGTACTTGTGGATTCAGGGGTACAAGAAGAGG